CACATCAAAGTGAAATATAGTATTTAATTTTTTTCTTTCATTTTATGCCTATTGGTGTTCCAAAAGTACCTTTTCGAAGTCCTGGAGAGGAAGATGCATCTTGGGTTGACGTATAGTGCGACTTGTCAGATATATTGGGTCATATGGGATTTCCCCGTTCTCTCCCCCGATCGAGATATCCTCTGCTTCGCCCAAGAAAGATTGATTGAATCATCAAAAATTTGGAGCGTGAAGTGCAATTAGATCCATTTTGGGGGGATCCAGATTAATATTATCAATTAGAATAATTTATGGTTGACTTGGTTGGACCAATAAAATGAAGTATTCAGGCTCCGTTTATAAAAAAACCAATTCGTAATATATCTATAATTACTACTTGTATCATAAAAAGTGTTCTTTAAAAATAGGAGCAACGTGTTAATCCATCGAATAATAGGATGAATACTTCGAGTATTTGGCGGAAAACATCAAATGAGTTGAAAAAAAAAGGAAGTCGTAGCAAAAAGAAGTGGTATTGGGAGCATTTGTCCTATATGTGCAAATAGAAATCGGGCATATCTTTACCTGGAGTAGAGCATAAACCTAAAATAATTGAAGAGGCCCATTCAAGAACAAGAAAATTACATCGTGATTTGGATTGGATCTCGATGAAACAATACATCAATGAGAAGTTAGTTCGATAAGTTTAGTCATTTTTTTATATTATATATTATAGGGAAACGGGCTAAAACTTATCTTTCTTGAAAAATGGAAGAAAAAGTTCCTTCGTTAAAAGTTAGAAAGAGCCTACAAAGGGGGGCTAGAATCTACACATTGATTCTTTTTTTTTTTCGCAATTTTTTTTGAACCGTATGCATCAAAAGGTGCATGTACGGTTCCTAAGGGATACAATTTGATCCTAATCAACCGACTTTATCGAGAAAGATTGCTTTTTTTAGGCCAAGAGGTTGATAGTGAGATCTCAAATCAACTTATTGGTCTTATGGTATATCTCAGTATAGAGGATGATACAAAAGATCTGTATTTGTTTATAAACTCGCCCGGAGGATGGGTAATACCCGGAGTAGCTATTTATGATACCATGCAATTTGTACGACCAGATGTACATACAGTATGCATGGGATTGGCCGCTTCAATGGGATCTTTTATCTTGGTCGGAGGAGAAATTACTAAACGTCTAGCATTCCCTCACGCTTGGCGCCAATGAGTTTTTTATTTTTATTTGAGAAAAAAAAAGACTATGCCTTCGCCATATGAAATAGGAATATTAAGTAATAATAGCATGGCACTTCGAATTCGATATGCAAATTTTTTTTTTCAAAACATTAGATTATGTATCGAAAGAGTAGTATGAGATAAAAGGTATTTCCGATTTTTTCTTATCTATCGGGAGTCCGTTTCAGCGTCACAAACTTTTTTTGTTTTCACACCGGAAGAATCTTAACAATATTTATGTTATGAAATAGTAAAAAAATACAAATTTTCTTTTTCCTTATTGGATCGGATCAAAAAGAAACTTTGGGATTGCTGAATCACAGACGAAATCAATATATAAAGCAACGGAACCATCATAGTATTTTTTAACTCCTATGAAAGGAAGGGTGGTAATTGGATTATTTGCTGATCTGGGTCTGATAGATCCTATATTTTATCTTTATTCGATTCAAGGTAAAACTAAAATCCATTATAGAGCCGTATGCACTGCACAAAAGATGCCTGTACGGTTGTTCAATTCTATCTTTTTTCTTGTTAGTTTATTCTTTTGTTTTCGCCTCATCATGCAAGATAGAGGAATCATTTATTATGTTATATCATCAGGGTAATGATTCATCAACCCGCTAGCTCGTTTTACGAGGCACAAACGGGAGAATTTGTCCTGGAAGCGGAAGAACTACTGAAACTGCGCGAAACCATCACAAGGGTTTATGTACAAAGAACGGGAAAACCCTTATGGGTTGTATCCGAAGACATGGAAAGGGATGTTTTTATGTCAGCAACAGAAGCCCAAGCTCATGGAATTGTTGATCTTGTAGCAGTTGAATAAAATATAGAAGGGATTTTACGCAAATCTGGGATTTGATTGAGCTTTTATTTATATTCTTACCGGGTTTAATATTCTATTAAATATAAATCGAAGAAATGCATAATTATCCGGTTAGGATCGATCTAAACCAACCTATTATGTATACGATTCAGCATGCCAACCATTAAACAGCTTATTAGAAAGACAAGACAGCCAATCAGAAATGTCACGAAATCCCCCGCCCTTCGGGGATGTCCTCAGCGCCGAGGAACATGTACTAGGGTGTATGTGCGACTCGTTCAGATCATGAGCTGGTACACAAGAAAGGAAAGTATTTTTCCAGTATCAATGATCAGTACCAGTGAATAGTATAGAATGAACGAACCCCATTCACTATCTAAAAATAAAAAAGATCCATTATATTCCTGTGTATGAAATTTATGGTTTCCGTTGGTGCAAATCCAACCACCTCAATTTAAGATGAGAAGCAATTCCCCATTGGTAACAAATGGTTATTCATTAAGCGGGGAAAAGCCTATTTAACAAGCAGAAAAATGAAATTATGTTCCCGCTCTTGCAAGAACGGACTAATAGGGTCAGCTACCTAGCTAACCTTCATAATTAACTACCGTTACTGTATGGGTGGATCTCATTGTGAAAGACCTATTACTGGATAATTCATGGGTAGAGCCAAAGGGTGTGAACTGTACAAGTTACCAAGAATATTGATTAAATAAAGGAAAGGGCTCCGGTGTATAGAGAAGACCTCACCGTTTAAGAAGTAACCATAGAAACGATGGAACCACTATTTCTTTAGCTATTTACTACTTTTTTTATTTACTTATTTACTAAGTTTTTGATACCCAGTATCAATAAATTTATTATTTCGCGTGGCTATAAAAAAGAAAAAAAAAAAATAGTGGTCGGGAAGGTTATAGTAGCAAAAGCCATTGGAATTTTTATTTTATACATTGGAAGAATCCGTTTTGTTATTAATCGACCAGTAAAGAGGAAAAGAATAACTGAAAGAACGGAAATCTATTAGTTATTCATCAAAGTTTCATTTATTCAATGACCAGAATTAGACGAGGATATGTAGCTCGTAAACGTAGAACAAAAATCCGTTTATTTGCATCAAGCTTTCGGGGGGCTCATTCAAGACTTACTCGAACTATTACTCAACAGAAAATAAGAGCTTTGGTTTCGGCCCATCGGGATAGAGATAGGCAAAAGAGAGATTTTCGTCGTTTGTGGATCACTCGGATAAACGCGGTAATTCGCGAGAATAGGGTATCCTATAGTTATAGTAAATTAATACACGATCTGCATAAGAGGCAATTGCTTCTTAATCGTAAAATACTTGCACAAATAGCTATATTAAATAGGAATTGTCTTTCTATGATTTCCAATGAGATCATAAAATAAGGGGGTTGTAAGGAATCCAGAGTCAAATTCTAAATGACGTTCCCCGGAGAATGAACTCCGGGAAGGTATAGTAGAAATTTATATGATAAAAAATGGATAATATGGGAAAGTCGTCAAAATGAGCGAACGCATTCAATAAAAAAAAGAATCAAAGAATCGGGGAAGAGTAAATCTTTTTTTTCTTACGACACGACAATCAAATCTGGATTCTCGGATTTTTAGAACAAAACATCAATCTGCGTTTGAGTTCGGATTGGAATTTTGATTCGATTGACGAGTAAGCCTATTTATTTCTGGTTCTAAGACCAGTAGTTCTAGCGGTCGACTCGGTTCTTTCAAACTGTTTCTCGTTATTAAGAAAAGGTAACAAAGATAAAATACGAGCTTGTTTTATAGCAATAGTAATTAATCGTTGTTGTTTCAAGGTTAATCTATTTACTCGTCTAGATAATATTTTTCCTTGTTCACTAATAAATCGACTAATTAAACTCATGTTTCTATAATCAATTCGATCCCCCGATTGGATCGGGGGCAAACGCCTACGAAAAGATCGCTTGGATTTAAGAAAGGGTCGCTTGGATTTATCCATGGTTTGTTTATTCCTTATCCTGAAAATCCTATTTCAGTCGGATCAAAAATGAAATTAGAATTAAGAAATAGGATTTGGTTTATTTATATTTAAATATATGTTATATATATAATATGTCATTTTTCCTGTTCCTTGGAAGGGTGACAAACAGACCCTCTTCAATCTATTTCTTTATCTCCCCATGAATCGTATGTTTGTAACAATAGGGACAGAATTTTCTCAATTCCAATCGACTGGGCGTATTGTGTCGATTCTTTTGAGTAATATATCTGGAAATGCCCTTTGATTCTTTATTAACACCGTTTCGGACACAACAGGTACATTCCAAAATAACCGTTACTCGGACATCTTTACTCTTGGCCATGAACCTCCTTTGGATTTTTGATTCGCTCAACTCTTCTATTTTTTCGATCTGAAGCGAATAAGAAAGGAACAAAAAAATAGAAGTTGCTAACTCGAAATCCAATTATGAAAGATTTCGTTACAATCAATAGAGTAATAGTAAATAATAAGTAATACTACGGTTTCGAACTCGATTTCTAATTAACTAATTAAAGTACAGTATCTTATTTAAGTATCTTGTATGATACTGTTGCCCTAGACCCACATTACCGTTCTCATTTTATTATTAAATTAATTCAAGCCTGAATCCAAGTTTCGCTGAGATTGAATCCACTTTTATTCTTTTCTTTCTCTTTCCTCCCTTATTCTAAAAAGAGAAAAGAGGGGGAGAGGAATTAGTTACAGATATTAGATTGTATCTCTAATCTTCTTCAATCTTTCCCATGTCAATAACTAAAATGAAAAAAAAGGGAATGTCAACGCATCCGGGAATAAACGATTGATCTCTATCAATAAACCTGCTAAAGACCCGAACCATAGAGTACTTAGTACCGGTGCCACGGAAAGATATGTTTTTAGATCTCGCATTGAAAACCCTCCTTCTTTATTGTAATGTAATACATAACGGCAATACATATATGATCGGATGCATATGTAGTTAAGGACCACTTGTATTTGTATGGGGAATCCCTAATTCAAATTGAAATGTACAATGATTCGGTAGATAAGATTTTCCTTTCTTTTCTTAAAACAGAAAACTATGTCTCTTTCTTCCTGAACATTCCTGAAAAATATTCATTTTTTTACCCTCAGTTCCATATGCATGTATATAAGGCTTTTATTATTATATGTTATATGATATGAGCCCAAAAAGAAGAAACGGCAATATAAATAGTGTATATCAATGGAAGAAATAACACTATGGAAAACAAGACGGGGATTCTCTACAATGACACTGTAGACCAATTGAAAGGGATGTAGCGCAGCTTGGTAGCGCGTTTGTTTTGGGTACAAAATGTCACAGGTTCAAATCCTGTCATCCCTACCTATTATTTCTCCTCTGAGCAGTAATGAGGGATCGATTGAGATCGATAAAATTGGACAGACATAATCTTTCATTTTATGATACTATATATGATAGTATACGCATGCAAGATTTATTGGGAAAAGAATCACAATTGCGAACAGTCTTATCTATTGTGATAAGAAAGCGCTCTTAGTTCAGTTCGGTAGAACGCGGGTCTCCAAAACCCGATGTCGTAGGTTCAAATCCTACAGAGCGTGATTCCGTTCTTGTTAGGTCAAATTACACTGAAATAAGGTCACTCACTTGAACAGGAATCGGAATTTGACCTCCTGTGGATTAAAGAAAAGAAAGGAGGAGGTCAATAAATAATAATAAAAAAAAAAAGAAATGCTAATTAATCAAAGGTCCAACTGATCACCACGTCTATATTGTAAATATGCAGTTACGAATAATCCAGCCAAAGTAATAGGAATTAAACCCAATACGATTCCAAATAGAAAAACTTCAATCATTTCAATTTGTTTGAAAGGGAAAAAAAAAAGAGAGGTAATATCTATCCCTAAATATTAATCCGAATTGCCCATAAATCTCAATGACTAATAATTGGCAATTGACGCGGTAAGGAACTATAGAATACATGGAATCCCACAAAAAGATTTTGTTTTATAAATTGTTCATTCAATTAATTTCAAATAAGCCGTATCTTGCTTAGACCAATAAATAAAGCTGAGGTTATAGTTGAAGCCGCTAGTAGAAAACCAAAATAACTAGTTATAGTAAGCATGAAGGGGCTAAATGAAATATGTTCTTTTTATACATATGGTTTATAAAGCACTTACCTAAGTTTCCATTTTTGAAAGATACGAGGATAAGCAAAAATACCAATTGAAAGAATAAGTTCAATTGAAAGTTTTTGATTCATCCATTTTGATAGACGGCCTTAACAAGGATAGAGTGCCAGAGGTCGAAAAAGAAATGGATTCATTATCTGTGACAGCTACCCATCCCCTGATTCCGAATCAACAGATTTATTGGGCAACTACTGAGTAAACTAATATTAAAATAATAACTGTGTCGTGTAACTTCATTCAAAAAGGAAACTCTCTTTGAATCACTTTTCAATCACTATGGAATAAAATTAGAAACAAATTTCTATTTGGATCGTTTACTTTTTTTTTATTGTATCGAATCCATTTTCTATTTTATAACGAACAGTGACCTTATAACATAACAACTTTGACTTTCATTTTAACTCATTAGATTCCGTAGTAGGTTCATTCACATAATATCTCCAATGAGAAAAAATAAAAAAAGGTATCACACAATCGGATCACTCGAAAAAGTAAAATCTTTCTTTTGGTTCAACTTGATTCTAAGACTAGTAATTTATATTAGTTATTTCTAGGTTCTACGTTTTTTTGTCTTTCTATATTATAAAGCCCTTCCTTGTAGTTAGGTCAAGAAAGAGCCTTTAGATCTAATACAACAATGCGCGCATCACGAATATTGATTGTTACTATTATTTTATTCGTTTTTTAGTTCTTTCATCGAATACTATCTACTACTGTTACCTTTACTGGACGGCTAACCAATTCTTTAAAATGAAAAAAAAAAGATTCCAAAAAACCTGTTCTACAATCACGAAAGGAAATTTTAAGGTTTCACATCTAATCGAATTGTGTGAATATGAGAATCTACTTCATTAATTATTAGAAACCAACTCGTCGGATTCACATTTTACCTGATCTTAAGTTTCTATTCCGAAGCCAATAAGGGATAGAAATCCTATACTACAAGAATTGAAGGAATTTTCTATTGAATGGAATGGTGTGGTGCACGGTTCTACATCGACAAGCAACAAAAAAGGAAGAAAGTATTTATCTAGCACTTCATTGCGATACTGATTGAAATTGCATTGCTGTGTCAGAAGAAGGATAGCTATACTGATTCGGTATACTCTAAAGACACCCTCGGTACAATATTGACGATCTCACAAAGATTAATTTTCAGTGAATTTCCATTTACTGATCTCATCTTTTACGGAATCGATCCCCCTTTGACTGTACAAGAATATGTGGAGCTTGACATGTCTGG